TTTCTTGTTTCTATTGAGTCATAAACCGACCTAGGTAAATCCATGAGTTCGATTCTATTATTTTTTCCTCTTTTATTCTGAATAACTATCTGAATCTTGAATTGTCTTATGACTCATCACTCAACTCAGATGAATTTTTTGAAAGAACTATGCTTTGAACAAATGATCCCCGCTCCCATCACCAGTTGCTCCTCCTATCTACACCCGCTCCACCAACTAATCTTATTTTTGGATCTTGTTTGTGATATTGAGAAAAGATCAATCAATAAATATCTCTATGGATTCTTCCAACTTATTTCTATTCTATAGTATATTAAACGACTACAGTACCCTATATAATTTATATGATATGACTTTTAAATTTTAATTCATTTTTTTTATTTTATTGTCTTCTTTCTCTTTTATATTTCCTTCAGATGAATCGAAAACTACAAAGTATAATATATTTTTGAATGGTTCGAGCCAAAAAATGGACTATTTGCTTATTTACTTTACCTTGTTGTTGTCAGAAAAAGAGGGGAAATTCCTTATTTTCCCCCTGTCTCTAAATGAAATATGATATGCAATATAAAATAGTAAATTAAATACTATATACTATATAGTGGATAGTGGACTGGAAATTCAAATATCTTTCTATTTCTAGTATCCGTTCTCGTTATCCATCCCATTGTCGAAACAAAAATAGAGGATGCATCAATATGTAAATATTTGGTACATAAAGCCACGACCCGATCTATCTATATTTATAACTATAGATAGATAAAAAAAATCTATATATAAGCAACCGATCCTTTTTTTTTGAATCAAAGAAAGATATTCAAAAATAGACGTCTCTTATTTTGTGACTCAGAATAAACGTTTCGCGTGGAGGAGTGGAGGAACGGAATAATAATTTATTCTTATGGAGGATCCAAAAAAGATTGAATCGGAAATATCGACAAATTCTAAATTCTTGCGACGTAGTCTAAAGGAAATGAAAAAAAAAAATTTCGAGGCTACAATTCTATCTCTATCAAATTTGAATATCAGAATAGCTGATATAGTCATGATTCAATAGGTCAGGTCCACTTACCTTTTTTATTTCTTATATTTATGATGGATTTGATTGGAATAACGGAAAAGTAGGAATATTTGGCGATTCATAATTGGGGTTGAGTAGGTAGAATATCTATGTCCTCGAACCAAAAATATGGAATAATGAAACCTGAGTTGAGTAAGAATATAGCCTGTAGTGACATAGTTGTCTTCCCAATAAGCGGGGTGATTTATCATTATAATGAACACTTTATAATCACTATACTATCTCATTATATTTATAATCATAATTAGTTAATTAACTCATTCTAATAAAAAAAATATCCCTATTATCCACTAAAAAATGAAGATTGAAACTAGAGTTTTGTGGAAAAAGCCCCTTATCGGATTTGAACCGATGACTTACGCCTTACCATGGCGTTACTCTACCGCTGAGTTAAAAGGGCCTATTTTATTCCATTCCTGAATGAGACAATGTGAAGACATATACATATATTATATACCTACATATTACATTACATAGGTGCATACAGTAGGCTCATAGTGTCTCATTCGGGAATATCTTTTTTTTTTTTAGTCAGTCTAGGCTAAAACCTAATTACTTTTTTTTTCTTTTATTGACCCCTATCACAACGAGATTCGTTTGATTAATACACAAATTGAAATAGATACAAGATATTTGATATGTGATCAAATCATGTAATGTATGGAATGAAAAGATTCAACTCGTACCTGAAATCCAAGCTCTGCTCTTAGAAAAAAAGAAACTTTCTATCGTTTCTTAATTTCCTAGCTGTAAGATAGGAATATCGCATCTTAACAATGCGTGAATCGATGCGTGAAGGTTGAAGAATGGCTTTTCTGTCGGACAAATCACTAGCGATCCTATACTTCATTAATTATTAATTATAACACATTATAATTATTTCCTATATAATGGAATGTTTATCCATTCTAATGATATAGAATCTATATATAGAAATAGAATATAGAATTTTTTTCATTCATGAACCATGAATGAAAAAATATTCTATCGGAATCGCGAAAGGAAAGGTGGAAAACTTATTCGTATTTAGTCACACCATTACATTATATTGACAATTACAAAAAACTATTCATACTATGAGTATATATAGTATGATGTCGGTTGGGCATCGCAGATATGCCCCCATCGTCTAGTGGTTCAGGACATCTCTCTTTCAAGGAGGCAGCGGGGATTCGACTTCCCCTGGGGGTAGGGTACTACGAAAGGAGGTTGATCATGTATTATCAATAAGTCTAGACTTGATTCTTCCTGGGTCGATGCCCGAGTGGTTAATGGGGACGGACTGTAAATTCGTTGGCAATATGTCTACGCTGGTTCAAATCCAGCTCGGCCCAAGAATTCACCGATCCATCATGAGATTACATAATATAAGAAATTTGTCCGCCGGAAACGTCTGGTTAATTTTATATCCTATTTGTTTTTTTCCGATATATTCTTCATTTTATGAATTATCTAGATTCATATCATAATCCGAAAATATAGGACAAGAATTAACAAAATATTTTTTGGAAAGATTTCGTATCAATCGATTTAACACGATTTTACAATAGGATTTCTAGTAATCCGTGTCGTTCTCACTAAAGTCCATATCTATGTGGATATTAATATACCAATCACTTCTTTCTCTGTTACAATACGACAATTCTAAATTAAACTAGTCTTAATCAAATCATTAATAATATGTATGCTGTATACCTTATTTCTCTGGGATTGTAGTTCAATCGGTCAGAGCACCGCCCTGTCAAGGCGGAAGCTGCGGGTTCGAGCCCCGTCAGTCCCGACCTAGTATCCGATGACTCCATCAATTCATTTTTTTATTTTCTGTCAAGGGGCATAGAGTGGGATCTAATTCCCATAGGGTCCTTTTTTTTTCCGTTTCGAATTTTTTATTGAGAAAATACAATGCGACAATTTCAATTACTTCAATTAGTACCGAGGGGGATAGTCATATTGAATTGGTACAATTGTGGGTAGCACCCTATTTAGTTAGGATTAAAAGAAATCCTTGTCTGGTTTTTTTCGATTGCTCCTGACCCGTGGAAGGGAATCGAATACTTATATATATACTTTCACTAGAGCATATACACAAATTTTGATTCGTTTATTGTACGATAAAAAATGCACTTTTCATATAGTTACCTCGATAAAATACTTTTTTTCATATTAAAGCCTCTTTCTAGCTCCAATTTTTGATAACTTAAATTACTAATAGGAAACAATTTATATCATTCAAACTACATACTTCATTTTGGATATATGTGTCCCAGGGCCGGTTCAAGGAAAGAAAGGAATATTTAAATTAAGTAATTAAGAAAAGGAAGAGCAAACAAAGAAAAGATAGACCCTCTCTTCTCTTAGTGAGGGAATGAGTAATCTTTTTTTATTTCCGGGGAAGGTCCTATCGAAGAAAGAACAAACTCAAAAAAAAGAGTTCATTTTTTATTTTTTAATTTATCAAAATATTCGATCTTTTCTTCTTATTTTTTCCATTTTACTTCTACTATTTGGGTTGGGTTTTTGACCAATGGAAGCGGAAGATGGGCCAGATGATCCTTTATTATATTATATATATGATTCTATAAATAAGACGGTAGGTTATAGAAAATAACGAATGGATAAAATAAAGAATAATAATTCAATGAGATTCTAAATTGGATCAGGAATTCCATTTTAGGTTTTTATTCCGTATGGATAAAAGATCTTCCTATGTTATACTATTCCATTCTCGATGATGAATAGATTTGATAGCTCAGATATTGTTATTCAATGATATTGATCCGATTCAATATCATCGGGATGTATTTCTCCCATTGAATTTACAGGATAAAGATTTAGAATCTCTATGGGATCAGATCCCGAGTTATTAATTATGAAGTAAAAAAACGATGAAATTATGGAAGTAAATATTCTCGCATTTATTGCTACTGCACTGTTCATTCTAGTTCCTACTGCTTTTTTACTTATCATTTACGTAAAAACGGTCAGTCAAAACGATTAATTTGAATCAAGCTTGACTTCTTAGTTCTTATCAATAATGGAAGAAATGAAAGGGATTCAAATTCCACGTCTTAAATAAAATGAGCGAATTAAAATCAGACGTATATGAGATTTGATAGTATGGTAGAAAGGTTCCTATATTCCTTTCTACCATACTATCTATTAGTATATAATTCTACTATACATTATTATATAAAATAATAAAGTTGGACTGTATAAAGAAAGATGGCTTAATGTAGATCACTCCGTAATCTGTATATTGATATATGTACATATAACTCCCATATGTGTAATATACATAGTACCCCAATTCGAGTTCTTTACTTTGGTACATCCATTTGGTTTAGACCGATTTCGATCAATATGATATAATTGAATGCCCACCTTTACTCTTATCTTATAAAATACGTATCTACATAATAACAGATCGACTTCCTTTTTGAACAGTAAAGCGAGAAACAAATAAAAAGGGGTCGGTTGCTCCTCATTGTAATATTTATATATAATTCTGTTAAGAGCTAGTTCATCTAAATACTCTATTTCAATTTGGTTGGAAAAAATTGCATATCATGCGTATTCCGTTTAGTTTCAAAATACGAAGATGGGAATCATTTAATTTAACTATTTGTTTGATTGAAAGGTTATTCGTCATCTATTACATTACTTTACTGGATTCCAGTCGAATTTTAAAATGAAGATATTTGAAAGAAAAACGCTTTGCAGAAGGATTATGAAACTATTAATACAGTTTGATTACTCAACTCAATTCAATTAGTAATTACCCTAGCCCTAGAGTCCACTTCTTCCCCATACTACAAGTGAAAGGGAAAATGTAAAGACTACCATTAAAGCAGCCCAAGCAAGACTTACTATATCCATGTGAATTATGCCCCCGAATATGAAGAAACTCTTTCATTATTGA